CCCAACATCCTTTACCTATTATCTCTCCAAGCAGACTATAGCAAGCACTTGGAACTGCTATTATATTAAGTCACATAATTTTTTCTTTTCAATCAAGCAGGAGAAGGTTCCCTGTCGGTCCTTTCACCTTTCTTCTTACTCTATGCTGTATAGCCTTCGGATCATAAGCTGGTCGAATGCTAGAAGAACACGTAAGATTCTATCCGATCTGCCCGTTGGTTCTGGTGTGGATGAAGCGGTAAGGTAGTGGGAAGTAGGGAAGTGAGGGAAATCAATCCCTATTTTTCTTTTATTTTCGTTCCTCCTTTCCCGGAAGGTTTAACCAAGGGAGAAAAAGAATCTTAAGGAAAAAAATCATGTTTATAATTTATTACTACTAATAATAATATGATTGTACCAGATATAAATCCAAATAAATAGTAGGATATTCTTCCTCCTTCTCCGTATCTCGATCCTTCTCCACCGAACGAACTCGAAATACCGACGCCATTGACAATTCCATCGATGATCCATTGATCAAAAAAAGAAATTATTTTAGCTAATACTCGTGTACCTTTGATTTAAACTGACCCTTTTTGTTCCCCAAAACTCTCTTATTTAACTGTAATCCTATTAAATATGAACCAATTATGGTATGTTATCATATCGTAAATGAGCTAATTCATAATGGTAGAGAAAAGATTTTTTATTAATTAGGACCCAATCAGAGTAGACCTGATTAAAGTATGACCAATTTAGTTATAAATAGTAATTTGAAATAGGTTTTGAAAAATGAAATTAGCAATTTATGGAAAGGGTGGAATTGGTAAATCAACAACGAGTTGTAATATCTCAATTGCTTTGGCAAGACGAGGTAAACAAGTTTTACAAATTGGATGTGATCCCAAACATGATAGTACTTTTACCCTTACAGGATTTCTTATACCTACTATTATAGATACTTTACAAATTAAAGATTATCATTACGAAGATGTTTGGCCTGAAGATGTTATTTATAAAGGTTATGGAGGAGTTGATTGTGTAGAAGCAGGAGGACCACCCGCTGGAGCTGGATGTGGAGGATATGTAGTGGGAGAGACAGTGAAATCGTCAAAAGAATTAAATGCTTTTTATGAATATGATATTATTTCATTTGATGTATTGGGTGATGTAGTCTGTGGAGGTTTTGCTTCTCCATTAAATTATGCGGATTATTGCCTTATTATTACAGATAATGGGTTTGATGCTTTATTTGCAACTAATCGTATTGCTGCTTCTGTTAGGGAAAAGACCTGTACACACCCGCTTCGATTAGCAGGCTTAGTTGGGAATCGCACATCAAAAAGAGATCTTATTGATAAATATGTAGAAGTTTGTCCAATGCCCGTATTGGAAATACTACCTCTGATTGAAAACATTCGAGTATCTAGAATAAAAGGTAAAACTTTATTTGAAATGGTTGAATCTCAACCTTATCTTAACCATGTTTGTGATTTTTATTTAAATACAGCGGATCAAGTATTAGCTCAACCGGAAGGGATTATACCAAAAGAAGTTTCCGATCGAGAAATATTTAGTTTACTTTCCGATTCCTACCTAAATCTTTTTGGAAATGAAGAACAGAAATTTAAAGAAAATTTGCTTGATTCTATAGTACTAATTTAAGATCCAAATTATTTTGTTTATCAATCTAGGAGATATATCTATGTCAGTGGAAATATCTGAAACTCTCACTTTTGAATGTGAAACAGGTAATTATCACACTTTTTGTCCTATTAGCTGCGTAGCCTGGTTATATCAAAAAATCGAAGATAGTTTTTTTCTAGTAGTAGGTACAAAAACATGTGGTTATTTCTTACAAAATGCCCTTGGAGTTATGATTTTTGCGGAACCGCGTTATGCTATGGCGGAATCAGAAGAAGGAGATATCTCAGCTAAATTGAATGATTTTGAAGAATTGAAAAGATTGTGTATTCAAATAATTAAGAATAGAAATCCTAGTATTATTATTTGGATCGGTACCTGTACAACAGAAATAATAAAAATGGATTTGGAGGGTATAGCACCAAAACTAGAAAGTGAATTTAAAATACCAATTATAGTAGCAAGAGCAAATGGACTTGACTATGCTTTTACTCAGGGAGAAGATACAGTACTAGCTGCTATGACACTCCGTTGTCCAGAACGAAATTCATTCGTTGATAGAAAAAATCGATCGATACAGGATAAAGATTTTTTTTCTTTTCTCCCTCTTAATAATGAAGAAATAAAAGAACAACTCATTATGGATTCACATCAAAATCCTCCTTTAGTTCTTTTTGGATCCCTACCTTCAGCCGTTGCTTCTCAACTCAGTTTGGAATTGAAACGCCAGTCCATTCAAGTATCGGGTTGGATACCCACTGAGATATATACTGATCTTCCATCATTAGGAGATGAAGTTTATGTTTGTGGTGTTAATCCATTCTTAAGTCGTACAGCTACGAGTTTGGTGCGACGTCGAAAGTGTAAATTAATTGGAGCACCTTTTCCTATTGGTCCTGATGGAACACGTGCTTGGATTGAACAGATTTGTTCTGTATTTGGCATTAAAGCTCAAGGTTTGAAGGAAAGGGAAAAAAAAGTGTGGGATAGTTTAAAAGATTATATTGATCTAGTACGTGGAAAATCCGTATTTTTTATGGGGGATAACCTTTTAGAAATATCTTTAGCACGATTTTTAATTAGATGTGGAATGACTGTTTATGAAATTGGTATTCCATATATGGATAAAAGATATCAAGCCGACGAATTGGATTTTTTACAAAACACATGTAGGGATATGTGTATACCCATGCCACGAATAATAGAAAAACCGGACAATTATAATCAGATACAACGTATACGTGAATTACGACCCGACTTAGTCATCACTGGAATGGCTCATGCTAACCCATTACAGGCAAGAGGAATTAATACGAGGTGGTCGATTGAATTCACCTTTGTTCAAATTCATGGATTTACTAATGCAAAAGATATTCTTGAATTAATTATCCGTCCCTTAAAACATAATAATTCTAATGGTTTAGAAAACTTTGATTGGACCAGTTTCGTAAAAAAGACAACAATTCATTAATTTAATCATCAATTTAATCATCAATTTAATCATCAATTTAATCATCAATTTAATCATCAATTTAAAAAATAAACTTATTAATAAGTAATAAGATTTTGTAATATAAAAAAGGTAATAAGTGATTATTAATAAGAGGTTATTAATGATAAAAATAGGATAATATTTTATCAGAAGAAATGAACGTTATTTGACCCTATTTACTGTTCATGAATGAAAAGTATTATGGAATTTATTTTAATTCCCTTCCATGCTCTTGAAAAAGATAATACTTCATCACAAAATGAACGTTAATGGACCCTTTTTTTTTTATGTTTATAAATCAAAAAAGATTATGGAATTTATTTATTCCATTCCCTTTTTATGCTCTTGAGAAAGGTATTTTACTACGGTAACAAGCACTCCCTTACTGCTTTCTGTATTATGGGTTCTGATATCATGGATAAATATTTCAAGTCCGCTTCTAAATATTTCAGGTCCGCTTATATTATTTGGACTTTATTATGGATTCCCCGCGGCATTACCTATTGGTCCTTCCCAGATCCTATCAATAAGAGCCTTTCTTTTGGTAGGAAATCTTGGTGGTACACTAGCTGTAACTGGTTCGATTATAGGACAACTAATAACAAATTTGTCAGTATACTATTGGCCTCTCTATGTAATGTTGGTGAAACCTCATGCAATAACTTTGCTAGTTTTACCATACATGTTCTTCTATTGGTATCGAACCAAAGATCTTTTGGATCAACCCTTACAACCCATAAAATCACTTAATGATGTTCGAGTTCGTCAAATATTTTTGGATAGTTTTATTTTTTCATTATTCAATCCCGTTATTTTACCAAGTCCCGTATTCACAAGATCATTAAATCTTTTTCTTTTTCGTTATAGCAATGATTTTTCATTTGTAATAAGTAGCCTCTGTGGTTGGTTAGGTGGTTATATCTCATTTATCAATTTGGCTAAATTGCTTATGGTTCGTATAGAACGTGATTCATCTCTAAACTATCTTTCAATAAAAAGTATAATTAATCAAATATTGAGTATTATTATTTTAGCTTTTTGTTTATTATATTTGGGCAGAGCTCCAGTACCTCTTTTTACTAAAAAGATACGTGATAGATTCAAAACGGGCAAAAATAAAATTGTAAAATCGTTATGGGTAACTAAACCATGGCCTACTGTTTTATTCGATTATCGTAAATGGAACCGACCGTTTCGATACATTGAAAATGGTCCCAATGGTAATAGTACCGTGAAAAAACAAGTATCTCAATATTTTTTTGACACATGTTCAAGTGATGGAAGACAAAGAATATCTTTTACATCTTTACCTAGTTACTCAATCTTCAAAAAAGATCTAAAAGAATATTTAAATATTTCAGATATTTCTTCGTCATCTGAAGATATTTATAAAGAATGGATTAATACCAAGAAACAAAGAAAAGATGATTTAGATAATGAATTGACAAATAGAATTCGAGCTCTGGACAAGAGATTTTTAATTATAAATGTCACCGAAAACAGAAATGAATTATCTGATCATAAAGAAAATGTATCCATTAAGACGTATGATCCTTTTCTTAGTAAAAAATTTCGTGGAAGAGTAGCAATATCAAAGTCACCCTGGATTTTGAATGAAAAGTCTCTTGAATCGACGAAAAGACAAATAGTATTGGATCTATCCAAAAGGAATAATAAACTCAAAGATTGGATTTCTATTTGCTGGCAAAGATTAGAACGTCAAAATTTGCCACTACCTTGGGAACCATTAACCCCAGATGCTTGTAATTTATTCAATTTGCTTACTGAAGAAGCATTAAATGATGCAAAACCTGGAACGGATTTACAACAAGTTGGTTTTTTTGACGAACAAACTTTAGTAACTTCAAATGAGCCAAATATTTCTTCTGAATTATTTACAAAAGTAACCGAACATACACACTATTTGCATGAACAGACAACTGAAAATTCGAGTATTAACTGGGAAGATGTTTTAAATCTTTCTTCCGAACAAAGAGATTCTTATTTTAGGTATTTAGGAAACATCAAATGGCAGAAACTTATGAATTCTTGGAAAGATTTATTTTCAAGTAACTCTATAAAAGTAAAGGATTTTATGTTTCTGATGACACAAACATTGCGAATCCGAAAGGAATCTCAAGTTCAGGAAATTGGAAAAGAAATGCCTCGATGGACTTCGAAATTAGTAAACTATAAGTTTGATGTTATAGGTATTACATATAGTGATGTTCGTTACAGAAAATTGAAAAATTTCGATTATGTCTTCAGGACAATAAGTCAAGAAATTGGACTTGAAAGACTTCAAAAAGTTAGAATAGTAAAACGTTTTTCACAACAATCAGATTTTCGTCGAAACCTCATAATAGGATCTATGCGTGCTCGGAGACGTAAAACCTTGATATGGAATTACCTACAACTTAAAACACATTCTCCATTTTTTTTAAGAATAATGGATAAAACCACTCCACTTCAATCTTCTTTAGAAGTATCAGATGAAATAAATGTAGAATCTACTTTTGCACCTTCTACAAAAACAGAGCAGAAATTAATACCTTTTTTTTCAAATTCGGATAAAAAAGCTTTTGCTGAAAAAGGAACAGAAGCAGATCGTCTCGCAATAGCAAACAGATGGGATTTTTCATCGGCTCATTGGGGGAGGGGTTGTTTACTAATCATACAATCATATTTAAGAAAATATATAGTAATACCTTTATTAATAATATCCAAAAATATTATTCGTATACTATTCTTTCAAGTTCCTGAATGGAAAGAGGATTGGAATCAATGGAGTAATGAAATTTATATAAAATGTAATTATGATGGTACTGAAGTTTCAGTATACCAATTACCAAACCTATGGCATAGAGAAGGTCTTCAAATAAAAATTATGTATCCCTTTTATCTAAAACCTTGGCATAATTCTAAATTAAAACAATTGAAAATAATAGATAATAATCTAGATACTAAAATTTATGATGATAGAAATGAAATCAAAAAGACTCTTTTGGATGACAAAATAAAAGATTCATATATTTTATCAAAGAAGAAAAGAATTGATTATGGTTATTTAACAGTCTGGGGATCTCAAACCGATTCACCTTTTGGTAATACAAAGAAACAGCCTTCTTTTTGGAAACCTGTTATTAAAGAATTAAAGAAGAAACAAAAATTTTTTTTCTCGGAAATTACAAAAAATCTTCAACTTTATTACAAGTTTTTTCCATTAAGAAAAAAATATGATATTTATAATGAATCTGATATTCCTGCAGTATCAAAAACTCAAGTTGATAAACCTACAAACAACGATATTTTTGAATCTGAACCGAATAATGACGAATACAAAAACGAAAGAGATTTAAAAATAAATAATGAAACTCTTTATAAATTACCGATTGAAATTACACCCAAAAGTGGTGACAATGTTTCTTCACAAAGTTCAAATCAATTTGAATATGGGACTGGAATAATCACTGAGAAATTGGGAGAATTTAAAACCCCAAAAAGTAATGGAATTGAACGAATCACTGAACAAACCTTTTCTAATGGAATAGAAACTAATACCAATTTCAAAAGGATAAGTAAGAAGTATCCCAATGATGGGAAAAAACTAAAATTGAAAAAAATATTGATTCAATTTTATCAAAAAATTGTTAGATTACGTAGAAAGAGTACACAATTAATTCAGGAATATATTCATCCAATAAGTCTTTTTTCCAAAAAAATAAATAGAAATGTTTCTCAAAATATTTTTTATTTAATTCGATTCAACATAAATTTAATGATTAATTTAGCAAAAAATATTTTAACGATTTGTAATGAAGTAATTTATCTTGATAATAATACTTTTCATTCACAGACAAAGAATAATAAATCTGTTAATCAAGATTTATTTGTTCCTAATGAGGGAGCGCAAAATCCAGTAGTTAATCCTAATCAGGATATAAATTTGGTATCTCAAGCAGATGTATTTCACGAGATACGGCAAATAAAAACAAAAAATAAGTCTTATTTAAGAAATTTATTAGAATACTGGAAATTAGATTTTTTTATTAGAGAAGATTTTAAAGTTCTTTCGGATGAAAAAGGAGTATTATCAAATTTTGGAGTATTATCAAATTTTAAAGAACCACAAATTTTGAGCGAAGAGGACCGGAGGGATTGGTTACGATGTCTCCACGGATGTAACTTACCTTCACATATTTGGTGTAAGATTGCACCACGAACATGGAGAAACGAGGTTACCAAACACTGGAAAATGGAAAAAAATTTTCCTAATCATTTTGATGAAGAGATTTCTTACACATTTACTACAGATCCTTTATGGGAACGAACCAAAAAACTTAGCAGACGACATAAATATAACCTTTTATCCTATAGTTATCTTGATTTTACTCAAAATTCAGGAATTAACAAATTTTCAATGTGGCAAAGTAAAGAAAAACAAATCATATTTAATAATCGTATTCGAGAAATACGTAAATCCCAATTAGTCAATGATGAAAAAAATAGTAAAAATCTTATTATGGTTGATTTTCAAAAAATTGATAAGAAAAAGAATCTTTATTTTGAATTCAAGATGAAGTTGTGGTTATTTCCTGAACTTCTGAAAACAAAAAACGTTTTTGGAAGTGAAGTAATACTCGTACCGAATTTTTCTGTTCTAATAGAAAAACATAATAGAAGTTTGAAAGATAGACAATTACTTGAAGATAGAGAATGTCATGAATCTATTTATCAATGGAAGCGAACCTCTAAAGAATTGGAAAAATTTGTGAAAAAACTCAGAGATGTAACGTTTCTGACGATTCTAATTGAAAATCAAGACGAATTCATTTCACTTCCTGCTAATATAGTTGAAAATCTAGAAGCACTTGTTTTCTCTATTCGCAGAGACAGCATAAAGGAAATATTTAAAAATTTAGAATTTCGTTTACCACGAGTATTAGATGACCAAATTTTGATGTATAAGACGATAAGTACTCTACTAAAGTTTAAGAATCGATTCAAAAGAAAATTAGATTTGAATATTTTTGATGAATCTATACCGCGCATAAGAATTATTGAAAATAAGGAAAAAACTATTTCAAGTTATTCTAATCTTGAAGATATTTTACTTCCGAGACGTCGTATAGAATTAAGAATATTAAATTCTCCGTATTTAGATAAAATTAAGAACCGAAATGCAGATTTGGATAGAAGGACTTTTGGTAAAAATGGACAGAGCTACGAACAGTTAATAGGGAAGGATTCTCATTTTGCAAATAAAAATCAAATAATTAAATGTTTTCTTTGGCCTAGTTATCGATTAGAAGATCTGGCTTGTATGAATAGATTTTGGTTTAATACAAACAATGGAAGTCGATTTGCTATGTTAAGAATATGTATGTATCCCTCTATCCATTATTAAAAAATTTGATATACTTTTTTCTATTTCTTATTGGTTATAAATAAAAATATTTATTTGTAACCATGATTTTATCGAGATAAATATTTACAAATATTGAGATTACGTTATAAATACTGAAATAAAAAAAAAAAAAAGAAACCACTACTATTTACTTGTAATTATTTGAGTAATTTTATCCACAGAATGAAAAGTAAAATTTTGTTTATTTTCTCTATCTGAAGATAAAAAAAATTATTAAGTTCTTTGCTAATAATATTTGAATAAAAAATGTTGTTCTATTTTATAAAATATTAAAAATATTAAATTTCGTTATTTTAATTATCTTTTGGAAAAACTACTAAATTGCTATGATTTAAACTTATTCTTCTTTGTAATATAATCCAGGAGCATTTGTTTCTATGACTGAAAATAAAGATCCATTTATTCGTTTATCCCCGATTTCTGAAAAACAAACAGGATCTGTTGAATTTCAAATATATAATCTAACTAATCGAATTTCAAGACTTACGTATCATTTGAAATTGCGTAGCAAAGACTATTCATCCCAGAGAGGTTTGTGGAGAATTTTGGGAAAACGTAAACGTCTCTTAGTTTATCTATATCGAGAAAATCTACCTCGTTACGAAAATTTGATTAATCAATTAGGTATTCGTGGACTAAAAAAACGTTAAAATTTTCAGAGTCTTTAGCTAAACGTCTATTGTAATTATATACTAATAGAAATGAATGGAATTTTTTTCTATTATTATTCATTTCTAATTTTATTTGAAGGAGAATGGCTTATGACCGTGCTTGCTACAGAGAAAAATCCCATGATAGTAAGTATGGGTCCTCATCATCCATCAATGCATGGTGTTCTTCGACTTATTGTTACTTTAGATGGTGAAAATGTTATTAATTGTGAACCCGTACTTGGTTATTTGCACAGAGGAATGGAAAAAATTGCAGAGAATAGAACAATTATCCAATATCTTCCCTATGTGACACGATGGGATTATTTAGCCACTATGTTTACAGAAGCAATAACTGTAAATGCGCCAGAGAAATTGGCTAATATTCAAGTACCTAAAAGAGCTAGTTATATAAGAGTTATTATGCTAGAGTTAAGTCGCATAGCTTCTCACTTGTTATGGCTTGGACCTTTCATGGCTGATATTGGCGCGCAAACTCCTTTTTTCTACATTTTGAGAGAGAGAGAAACGGTATATGATCTATTTGAAGCTGCCACTGGTATGCGAATGATGCATAATTATTTTCGTATTGGAGGAGTAGCTGTAGATTTGCCTTACGGTTGGGTAGACAAATGCTCAGATTTTTGCAATTATTTCTCACCAAAAGTGGATGAATATGAAAGACTTATCACGTGCAATCCAATTTTTTTGGAACGAGTCGAGGGAGTAGGTACTATTGGTAGAGAGGAAGCAATAAATTGGGGTTTATCTGGGCCTATGCTACGAGCTTCGGGAGTTCAATGGGATCTCCGTAAAGTTGATCATTATGAATGTTATGACGAATTGGATTGGCAAATTCAATGGCAAAGAGAAGGAGATTCATTAGCTCGTTATTTGGTGCGAATTGGAGAAACGAAAGAGTCTGTAAGAATTGTTCAACAAGCTTTAAAAGTTATTCCAGGGGGACCTTATGAAAATTTAGAGGCTCGACGACTGAATCAAGGAAAAAACTCAGAATGGAATGATTTTGAATATCAGTTTATAAGTAAGAAACCTTCTCCTACCTTTAAGTTACCCAAACAAGAGCATTATGTAAGAGTAGAAGCCCCTAAAGGGGAATTAGGAATTTTTCTAATGGGAGATGACAGTGCTTTTCCCTGGAGATGGAAAATTCGCCCACCTGGTTTTATAAATTTGCAAATTCTTCCTCAATTAGTAAAAGGAATGAAATTAGCAGATATTATGACAATTCTAGGTAGTATAGATATTACTATGGGAGAGGTTGATCGTTGAAATGGTAATTAATAAAAATCTTGAGGAACAAGTTATCGATTTATTTTATGGGTTAGGATTTCCTAAAGAATTTTTCGGCTTGACTTGGATTATTACTTCTATTCTCATTTCTGTATTAGGAGTTACTACAGGAATTTTAGTTATTGTATGGCTCGAAAGAAAAATATCCGCGGGAATACAACAACGTATTGGACCTGAACACGCTGGTCCTTTGGGAATTACCCAAGCATTAGCAGACGGAATAAAGCTACTGTTAAAAGAAGATATTATTCCATCTAGGGGGGATTCTTTTCTATTCAATATTGGACCGGCTGTGGTGGTCGTACCAGTATTTTTAAGTTATTTAGTGATCCCTCTCGGACATGGGATTATTTTAGCGGATCTTGACATAGGTGTTTTCTATTGGATTGCCGTTTCAAGTATTGCTCCTCTCGGACTTCTTATGGCAGGGTATGGATCAAATAACAAATATTCCTTTTTAGGTGGTCTTCGAGCCGCAGCTCAATCTATTAGTTATGAAATTCCTTTAGCTTTATGTGTGTTATCAATATCTCTACGTGCGATTCGTTAAAATATTGACTCTTTTCAATGAAAGACAAGGTCAATTAAATGGATAGTTTTTTTACTATCCCTGAGAACTAGATAGTCATATGGGTGAGATCAAACAGCTTTTGAATCCGCAGTAATAAGATCAAGTCCCATCCTCTATGTACAGGAGTGAAAGCATGCAAAATACAGTGAGAACTGTATACCCCAGGTTAAGAGTTAAGAATAATCAGTTACCAGAGCCTGGCAGCGGGGGCAAAGGATAAGATGTATGGAATTCCTATTATCATACTTCGAATCAAGCAGAGGTAGATGGTTAGGAACACTAAAATACACAAAAGATTAGTAGAAAAAAAAAAGGAAAAAAACTTTTTTTTTTTCTGAATATTTTGAATAATAGGATAAGGACTCGGCATTAGTAGAGATGACCAAGTAGTACTTCCTTAGAGCCCCGATCTGAAGTATATCCCTATCTACTGAAAAAAATGACTATCGGGAACGAAGTAATCCTTTTTACAGTTGCAATCTTTAATAAATAATGATAATTTAAAATTTTAAATTAGCAGAATCAATTTTAGAAATGGAATCCTAAATGGATATAAAGTTAACAAAATTGAATTTGTATAAGAAAAACAAGACTTATTCTAGTTTTTTATTAAAAGATCTTAGCCAGTGCCAACAAGGAACTGTAAAGGTTGAGATAGATTCAGAAGCTCTTGTTGCTAGAGCAGACGGGATCTCATCGGTTTAATTCATCGTAGGAGAAGAATCACCGAAGTTTTTCTCCAAAAGAAGCCATTGAGGAGCCGTATGACGCTAAAGTCTCATGTACGGTTTTGGAGTAGAGATGTTAATAGTAATGTCAGCATCGACTATAATTATCTAACAGTTTGAGTACAGTTGATATAGTTGAAGCACAATCTAAATATGGTTTTTTGGGATGGAATTTATGGCGTCAACCCATAGGTTTTGTAGCTTTCTTCATTTCCTCCCTAGCAGAATGTGAAAGATTGCCTTTCGACTTACCAGAAGCAGAAGAGGAATCAGTTGCAGGTTATCAGACCGAGTATTCAGGTATTAAATTTGGCTCATTTTATGTTGCTTCTTATCCAAACTTACTAACTTCTTCATTATCTGTAACGGTTCTTTATTCAGGCGGATGGAATCTTTCTCTCCCATTTTTACCAAAATTTGACCAATTGGGATGGAATTTAACTAATGAAACTAGTGAGGTTTTTAGTATCACAATAGAAATTATAATTACATTAGCAAAAGCTTATTTATTTTTGTTTATTTCTATTGCGACAAGATGGACTCTACCCAGAGTAAGAATGGATCAACTACTAGATCTTGGTTGGAAATTTCTCTTGCCTGTTGCTTTGGGTAATCTATTACTAACAGCTTCTTTTCAACTTTTTTTACTATGAAATATTCATTAAAATAAACTCTTACAAATGCACAAATTGATTCAATTTGTAAGTTGAAGGACACAAACCAAATAATTCATTCGAGGATATTTAATATGTTTTCTATGGTCAGGGGACTCCAAATTTATGGTCAACAAGCAATACAAGCCGCAAAATACATTGGTCAGGGTTTCATGGTGACCCTGGATCACATGAATCGTTTACCCATTACCATTCAATATCCTTATGAAAAATCAATTCCATCAGAGCGATTTCGCGGACGTATTCACTTCGAATTTGACAAATGTATTGCTTGTGAAGTATGCGTTCGTGTATGTCCAATTAATTTACCTGTTGTTGATTGGGAATTCGAAAGAAACATAAGAAAGAAGCAATTAAAAAGTTACAGTATTGATTTTGGAGTTTGCATATTCTGTGGAAACTGCGTCGAGTACTGCCCTACCAATTGTTTGTCAATGACCGAAGAATATGAACTTTCAACTTATGATCGTCATGAATTAAATCATGACCAGATTGCTTTAGGACGTTTGCCCATATCAGTGATTGAAGATTCTACAATTAGAGCTATTTCGGGATTAACTCAATTACCTAAAGGAATTTTGGAGGGACATTCTGATTTGAAAAACGTCACCAATTTCTTGCACTAGGTTCATAATTAAAAGTAAAAATAGAATTTATTTTTTAATCAACTTTTTTAATATAATAACGTATACAACTCTTATTTTGTATCTTTATATATGTAGAAAAAAAGTATACGAAAATGAGGTAATTCCTTGTTCGAGTTAACTAATAAATCTGTGATAAAAAAGAGGATTTTAATTCATTGTGAACATAACTGATTTACCCGAACCATTTTATAAGGCTATTTTGATCCTTCTAGAGTCAGGTGTTATTCCAGGAAGTTTAGGAGTAGTTTTATTCACAAATATAGTTTATTCTGCTTTTCTGTTAGGATTGGTTCTCATCTGTATATCCTTTCTATATCTTTTATTGAATGCAGATTCTGTAGCTGCTGTACAAATTCTAATTTATGTAGGAACCATAAATGTTTTAATTGTATTTGCTGTTATGTTGATAAATAAGCCACAATCTTTTCGTTCTTCTACATATTGGACTATAGGAGATGGTATTGCTTTAGCACTTTGTACAAGTCTTTTTCTTTCACTAATTGCTGTGATTCTGAATACATCATGGTCTGAAATATTCCTAATCGTATCATCAAATAAAATCATAGAGGAATCTTTAACAAATAACGTTCAACGTATTGGATTTCATTTATTAACTGATTTCTCGCTTCCATTTGAACTACTTTCTATAATTCTCTTAGTTGCTTTAGTAGGAGCTATTACTATAGCTCGTCGAGAAGAAACAGTTGAAGTTGGAAAAAGTGAAGCGTTAAAGACCAAAGATGATTTTCCCATTTTCTGAATACTAGAAAAAACTTTGTATAACTCTTATTTATACTTAAGATATAACTTGAGTTATATAAGGAGTTAATTCATTATGCTTGAACATGCACTTTTTTTAGGTGCCTTTTTGTTCTGCATCGGTATCTACGGATTAATTACAAGTCGAAACATGGTCAGAGCACTTATGTGTCTTGAGTTAATTTTCAATGCAGTTAATGTTAATTTTGTAGCATCTTCCAATTATTTAGACATTCAACAAATAAAAGGAGAAATTTTTTCTGTTTTTGTTATAGCTATTGCAGCTGCTGAAGCAGCAATTGGATTAGCCATTGTTTCGGCCATCTATCGTAATAGAAAATCGATTCGTATTGATCAATTTGATTTGTTGAAATGGTAACAAACTCATTTGAATCCAGATACATTTATATAGTTATCTATTCATAAATGTTTATATGTATATATAAAATTAACATATTATTTTTATCAATAAATAAAAAATATTGTTTTATAAAAAATTAATATTTTTTGCTTTTTATAAACATTTAATTAATATTATTTGCTATTGATTGAAACTATTGGTCATACCAATAAGAATTTGAGTCTAAAAGTTCTTTTATTTCATCAAAAAATAGATAATAGTTCTTTTTTTTTCCGATTTTATACTAATATTAAGTTCACCGAGGAATTTCATCCATGAAATATTGTCATTGGTGATATATTATAGAATCCTACCGAATCTAAGGCTTATTATATCCAATCAATGGAAGTTAATTAATCCAATGGCACATTCAGTAAGAATTTATGATACATGTATTGGTTGTACCCAGTGCGTAAGGGCTTGTCCTACGGATGTATTAGAAATGATACCTTGGGACGGATGTAAGGCTAATCAAATTGCTTCTGCTCCTAGAACAGAAGACTGTGTAGGTTGTAAAAGGTGTGAATCCGCTTGTCCAACAGATTTTTTGAGTGTACGTGTTTATTTGGGATCTGAAACAACTCGCAGTATGGGTCTAGCTTACTGATCAATAAACATAAAAAAATTATTAGATTTTCCTAAAAAGTTTTACCTATTTAATATAAATTCATACTCATTTGAGAAAAACTCATACTCAATTTTCGAATATGGGTTTTTCCATTAAGAGTACTCTTTATCCCTATTATGAGCAACTATCCTTGGCTAACAATAATTGTTCTTTTGCCTATATCTGCAGGTTTATTAATTCCATTAATTCCCTCCTATAATAAGGGAAATAAAATTATTCGATGGTATACGTTGGGTATTTGTTTATTAGAGTTCCTTTTAATAACCCATACATTCTGTTACCATTTCGATATTAACAATTCATTCATTCAATTAAGAGAAGATTATAACTGGATAAATCTCATTGATTTTCATCGGAGATTAGGAATCGATGGATTATCCATCGGGCTCATCTTATTAACAGGATTTGTCACTACTTCAGCTACTTCAGCAGCTTGGCCAGTTACTCGAAGTCCACGATTATTCCATTCCTCGATGTTAGCAATGTACAGTGGCCAAGTAGGATTATTTGCTTCTCAAGATATTTTACTTTTCTTTCTCATGTGGGAATTGGAATTGATTCCTGTTTACTTACTTCTATCTATGTGGGGAGGAAAGAGACGTCTATACGCAGCTACAAAATTTATTTTGTACACTGCTGGTGGTTCTGTTCCTCTATTAATGGGAGCTTTAACTACGGGTCTTTATAGATTCAATGAACCAACACTAGATTTTCAAATTTTAGCTAATAGATCCTATCCCATAGCATTAGAAATAGTTTTATATCTAAGCTTTTTCGTAACTTATGCTGTGAAATTACCAATCTTTCCCCTACACACTTGGTTACCGGATACTCATGGAGAAGCACATTATAGTACATGTATGCTCTTGGCTGGAATCCTTCTAAAAATGGGAGGATATGGATTAATTCGGATTAATATGGAATTACTACCGCATGCTCATTCTATATTTGCTCCATGGTTAGTAATTGTAGGAGCTTCTCAAATTGTTTATGCAGCTTTAATCTCTTTAAGTCAACGTAATTTAAAGAGAAGAATTGCTTATTCATCGATATCTCATATGGGTTTTGTACTTATCGGAATCGGTTCTGCAACAAATATAGGTCCAAATGGAGCTATTTTACAAATGATTTCTCACGGATTGATTGGTGCTGCATTATTTTTCTCGGCAGGAACAAGTTATGATAGGACACGCACCCTTTTCCTTGACCAAATGGGAGGAATAGGTAATTCAATGCCTAAAACATTTACCATGTTTAATAGTTTTTCAATGGCATCTCTTGCATTACCGGGCACGAGTGGTTTTGTAGCAGAATCAATGGTTTTTCTAGGAATAGTTAGTGGTCAAAACTATTCCCTTACTTTCAAAACAATTATAACTATAATAGAAGCAATTGGAATAATCTTAACTCCTATTTACTTGTTATCCATGTTACGTCAAATGTTCTATGGATATGATAATAAAAATTATGACGTTTCAATTTCTTATGCTGTGGATTCCGGACCACGGGAAATTTATATCCTGATTTGTCTATTACTACCTATAATAGGCATAGGTTTATATCCTAACCTGGTTTTATCTCTATACAATAGTAAAGTAGAATTCATCTTGTCTCATAATTATTGAAAATAACAGATATGAATTAAATAAACTTTTTATTAAATTCATAATGAAATTTTGACTGTATAATCATATTATAGTTTTCACTTTGATTGTTATTATTCTTCGTTTTTTAGAATTAATTAGTAGCTAAAGTTTTTTTTTTCAAATTCTGAAAATTCTATGGAAATATTTTGTGAATATTTCCATAGAATTTTCAGAATTGTTTTGGTCATAGTATCTAGTGGACTTTGAATCATATCCCGGATCAACCATCCATAACTGTGCAAACCTTTTCCTGAGGGATTAACACCTAAGTGACAGATCCAAACTATAAAAAACCCTGAAGAAGCTACAATTGCTGGTTTTTTACCTTGCCAGCCTTTAGTTATTCTAGTATGCAGATGAATTGCAGATACAAGCCAAGTAACCAAAGCCCAAGTTTCTTTGGGATCCCAGTTCCAATGAGAACCCCATACTTCATTAGCCCAAACTGCTCCAGAAAGAATACCTATAGTTAGAAGAGGAAACCCTAGACCAATGATTCGATAACTCCAATGATCTAATTGTTGAGTTAATTGGTTCTTATCAGAATTTATAGATAACGAAACATAAGTTTTTGATAAAAAAAAACTTTCTTTTCGTTTATTATTATTTTTGAAAAGAAAGAACCAAATATATGGGTTTGTATTAGCATCAAATAGTGGAATATCCATATGTTTTTTCGATGTGATGACTGGAGAAGCTATTGCTAAAAGGGATCCGCATAGGAGAGTTGCATAACTGAGCATCATCATACTTACATGCATCATTAACCAATGAGACTGCAAAGCAGGTACCAAGGCTGTGGATTGTTGCATCTCTTTGGGAAGACCTAAAGTAGCAAAACCATGGGTTAACATCGTACTTGGTGCAGTAATTGTACCCAACCAATTATTTTTGCTTCGATTTTCTGTAACTGTATGAATTAAACATAAACTCCAAGGAAAAAACATGAATGACTCATATAAATTACTTAATGGTAAATGCCCAGAGTAAAACCAACGAGTTAGTAAGAATCCTGTAATACAAATGAAAGCAATTATCATGCTTTTTTGGCCTAAATCACTCATTTTCTCATTTTTTTTGAAAACCAAATTTCCCCAATAGAGAAGAGTTACAAGAAAGAGAAGAAAAAAAGATGTATGATTTAATACATGTTCTAGAGTTCTAAGTATCATCATAATGAATGGAATCTCTTATATTATTCTAAGACGAATACGACTAATAAAAATAAAATTCTATTTCATTAATTTATTATAAGTGGATATAAATACAATAATAAGTTTAAAAATGAAAAAAATGGAATTTTCTAGGTTTTTTATAATATATTTTCTTTTTTTGCATATGTAAAATAATGCCGCCACTCGGATTCGAACCGAGATGCTCTAGCACTGCTTCCTAAGAGCAGCGTGTATACCAATTTCACCATGGCGGCTCATCAAAAGCAATAATAGCATAATTTATGTCAAAATGTCAAATTACATTGTAATTAATTTTTTTGATAATTTTGAAAGTTAAAAGGAAGTCAATTAATAATATTTAAAAGGAAAGGATTGTAATAAATCATTTTGTTCCAACGGAACATAGCGCAGCTGGGTAGCGTACCATCTTGGGGTGATGGAGGTCGTGGGTTCGAATCCCGCTGTTCCGAGAGAAATGAAAAATTCTTTCAGATTCTGTTACTAAATAGACATTTAAAAACTTTTTCAATTCGATATAAAAAGTTTATTAAATTTAAAATAAAATATATATAATAAAAATAAAGTATGGAAATCTTTTTATGTATCTAAATTTCTTGTTAAAAATCATTTCAAATTTAAATTTTAAACAGTTTAATAAAATTCATAAATTTTATTAAACTGTTTTTTTTTTTTTCACCGTTATAATAAGGTTTTTAAAAAAGATCTGAATTGACATTTTGATATTAAATTATCCCTTCGTAAAATCATTTTTATTTATTCTCAATAACCTCTTCATTCAAGGTTTGTTTACATAATCTAATCTTATCTTATCAATTGTAAAAGGATACCCTTAGTAGTTAGGTCATGAATGATAAGAAGGAAAATATATATATATAAGTTGGATCTTTTCTTTCTGATTCAGCATGAATAGATACTACAATATAAACAAAAACTCACTTTTTTATTTTTTTTTTGCTTAGTTATTTTATTACAAAGTATCTGTCCCTCTGGAACCGAACGTAGCACTTCAGCAACAGCTATAATGTCTTATCTTTGTTATGATTTTATAAATCTACTGGTAGATATAGATACAATTTATTTAGAAATATCATCATTTGTTGTGTAATAAAAACTATTGGAACGACCAGTCAAAACAGATCGAGCTTGGGAAAAAGCTTTTCTTGCAATCTTCTGAGCTTTCGCTGCCCATACAGTTTTACGTTTTCTCTTTCTCGATTTAGAAGTACGTTTTTTTGGAACTGCCACAGTGATAGATGCCTCTTAATTTTAATATATTAGTGCAAAAACATATATCTATGGTTTTCATATATAGCCATTTTTCTTATATATAGCCATTGGTGAAATAACTCAATGAATTATTTCCGGGAAATACTTCTAATGGTTATAAAATATTGAATGAATCTCATAATACAAAAACTAATCTTTTTATTTATAAAGATTTTTTCCGTTAAAACAAATAGAATCCACTATGAATCGGACTAAATTTTGTCGATGTCCCAATTTACGTCGCATTTTCTTTTTAGAACGCATTCTATAAATGGTAATTTTGTTATCGAGACGGGAATGTAAAATCCTCCCTTTAATCATTGCACCTTTTAACCAAGGCTGTCCAATATTTATTGTAGATTCATTACAAATCATTAGTACTCGATGAATTAATATCTTGGTATTTGGGCCTAAAAATTCTGGTTTTAGTGATGCAAAATAACGAACATCGTAAAATCTTCCTGGCTCTACTCGGAGTTGCTCACCTCCGGTTCCAATTATTGCGTATGTATTCGTTACAAAATATATTTTACAAATAGAAAAGTTATCAATTTAAAAATTGAGATTGTTAATAACTATAATAAAACAAGTATTTTTAATTGTTTTATCTATTGTCAAGTTTCATCGTGAATTACTTTTTTTATAGATAAATATTTAATTCAGTTCTAAAATATTCTTATTATTTTTATTAATAAATAATAATTTTTTTTTATTATCGAAACAAAAGATAATTCTTTTTTTTTATTAATATGATTTGTATTCATATAATTAAATAAAAATTTATATAATTAAATAAAAAAAATTAATTGTTGTTCATTCTACTGCATCTCCCGATACTATAGATTATAAATCGAGAATAAAAAGTTCTATTTTCTGAGAAAAAAAAATATATATATGGAATCAATATATAAATATGGTTGGATGATACCTTTATTTCCACTTCTATCTTCTATTATTATAGGATTGGGATTATTGTTTTTCCCAAAAGCAACTAGGAGTTTTCGTCGCATATATGCCATTATCAGTACCTTACTGCTAAGCATAGCTATGGTCTTTTCTTTTCATTTTTTTTTGCAACAAATCACTGGTAATTCCACTTATCGATATTCATGGTCTTGGATCCCCAATCAAAATGTTACTTCAGAAGTAGGTTATCTAATCGATCCACTCACTTCTATCATGCTAGTATTAGTTACTACTATAGGAGTTATGGTTATGATTCACAGTGATAGTTACATGTCCCATGACCAAGGATATGTCAGGTTTTTTGCCTATCTCAGTCTCCCCAATGCTTCTATGTCAGGACTAGTTCTCAGCCCCAATCTGATACAAATTTATATTTTTCGGGAATTAGTAGGAATGTGCTCCTATTTATTAATAGGTTTCTGGTTCACCCGACCAAGTGCAGCTAATGCTTGTCAAAAAGCTTTTATAACTAATCGTGTAGGAGATTTTGGATTATTATTAGGAACTTCAGGTTTTTATTGGATAATAGGCAGTTTCAAATTCGAGGATTTATTTGAACGATTTAATGAGTCGCTTGCTAATCATGAGGTTAGTTTCTTTTTTGCTACTCCCTGTGCTCTCCTTTTCCTTCTGGGTCCAGTAGCTAAATCTGCACAATTTCCACTTCATGTATGGTTACCTGATGCAATGGAAGGACCTACTCCTATTTCAGCTCCTATTCATGCTGCTACTATGGTAGCTGCAGGAATTTTTCTTGTGGCTCGAATGCTCCCGCTTCTCAAAGCTTTACCTCTCGTGATGAGTCCAATTTCCTGGGTAGGTGGAATAACAGCTTCATTAGGAGCTACTATAGCTCTTGCTCAAAAAGATCTTAAAAGAATTTTAGCTTATTCTACTATGTCTCAATTGGGTTATATGATGCTAGCTTCGGGTATAGGTTCCTCTCGAGCCGCTTTGTTTCATCTTATTACACATGCTTATCCTAAGGCTTTATTATCTCCCGGATCTGGATCAGTAATTCATTCCATGGAACCTATTGTTGGATATTGTCCCGACAAAAGTCAAAATATAGCTCTTATGGGTGGTTTGAGAAAATATATGCCAATCACAGGAACCACTTTTCTTTTAGGTACACTTTCTCTTTGTGGTATTCCACCTCTCGCTTGTTTCTGGTCTAAAGATGAAATTCTTGCTGATAGTTGGTTATATTTTCCTATTCTTGGATGGATAGCTCGGTTCACAGCAGGATTAACTGGATTTTATATGTTTCGTATGTATTTTCTTACTCTCGAAGGAGATTTTCGCGCCAATTCATCCAAAAATGTCATTTCTTCTTATGTCTCTCTATGGGGAAATTTACAATTTGGAACATCTAGTAAAAAACAAACGGATTCTGCATTGCCACTTGCGCAGAATAAGATAGAATCATTTAAACCTTCAGAAAATATTCAAGAATTTAGTGACGAAAATATAAAGAATTCTGTTTCAACTCAATTTTTTCGAGAGGAATATCTTCCGTATCCTAAAGAATCAGATAATACAATGTTATTTCCTTTACTTATATTAACAATACCTACTTTGTTTGTTGGATTTATAGGAGTTCCTTTCCCTCAAGAAGAAACGGGTTCCGATTCATTATCCCATTGGCTAGATCCATCATTGAGTCTTTCCCAGAAAATAAATTATGAGAATTGGTTATTGGAATTTCTAACAAATGCAACTATTTCAGTTGGTATAGCATCTCTGGGAATATTTATTGCTTTCATTCCGTATGGACCTATTCCTTTTTTTCCGCGAGATCTACGACAAAAAACTGATCTTCAATTAGAAGGAATTTTAGGTCATTTTTCAAGTCTTCTATATAATTGGTCATATTCCCGAGGTTATATAGATGGATATTACAATATCGTGTTTATCAAAGGTACACGAGTATTAGCTAAAATAATTTCTTTTTTTGATCAATGGATCATCGATGGAATTGTCAATGGCGTCGGTATTTCGAGTTCGTTCGGTGGAGAAGGATCGAGATACGGAGAAGGAGGAAGAATATCCTACTATTTATTTGGATTTATATCTGGTACAATCATATTATTATTAGTAGTAATAAATTATAAACATGATTTTTTTCCTTAAGATTCTTTTTCTCCCTTGGTTAAACCTTCCGGGAAAGGAGGAACGAAAATAAAAGAAAAATAGGGATTGATTTCCCTCACTTCCCTACTTCCCACTACCTTACCGCTTCATCCACACCAGAACCAACGGGCAGATCGGATAGAATCTTACGTGTTCTTCTAGCATTCGACCAGCTTATGATCCGAAGGCTATACAGCATAGAGTAAGAAGAAAGGTGAAAGGACCGACAGGGAACCTTCTCCTGCTTGATTGAAAAGAAAAAATTATGTGACTTAATATAATAGCAGTTCCAAGTGCTTGCTATAGTCTGCTTGGAGAGATAATAGGTAAAGGATGTTGGGACGACCATCCTACCATTACCTGCTAGCTTTTGTAATAG